TCAAAATATTTAATTCTATTTTTTTCTTATTTCTTATTATTTTTTTCTTATTTCTTATTAATTTAATAAAAAAATAAAGTAAAAGCGGGTAGCGGGAATCGAACCCGCATCGTTAGCTTGGAAGGCTAGGGGTTATAGTCGACGTTGATTCATCATTTTTAACGTCTCTAATTCAAAACTGAACGTGAAACTTTGGTTTCATTCGGCTCCTTTATGGAAGATGTATAAATTCCTATATTAAGACATGAACGAAAAAAAAATTCCACCCATAACATCTATGTCAGCTTTTCTGTCTGAATGTATTCAGAACAACCCGCTTTCTAGACGATCCCTATAGAAAAGAGGGGGATTATATTATAACAACCTTTCTAGTTACTTCGTTCTCTATTTCTATGTGAGAGAATCCTTAGGAAAAGCATTTTGTTTCTACCGAGCTAAAACAATTTGTCGATGTCTCTAGTAAACCAAAGTCATTGTTTAATAGCCATTTTGCTTCAATTTCCGTAATACAAATTCCAAATTAAAGATTTAGTTACGATTAGAAAGCCACTTTCTATCTTTATCCATGGATCCTTTACTCATACTTATTGAATTAGAAGTATTGATCTAATTAAAAAAAAAAATTATGTTTCGTAATCTCATAATCCAATTTTTCAATTTTTAATTGATTCTTGGATACAAATCACGAGAATGTATATTCTTCCTCGAATTTTTCATTGCGAGGTAAAGGATTAAATCCTTTTAAGAAATAAAGTTTTTGGTCGGAATGAAATATTAATCAAACCGAAAGACCCCTTAACTATATAAAGGATTATAGAACGAATCACACTTTTACCACTAAACTATACCCGCTACAATCCGATTATTGTATATAAATGAACCTTTTGTCGAACAAGAAAATGGGTCGTAATAAAAAGTGAAAAGAGTAAAAAGAAAGGATAGGATCATAAAATAATCATGAAAATTAGAGCGTTTACGTGTTGTATCAGAGAACCCAATGAGATTCGGAAAAGAGAATTCATTAAATTTCAATAACTAAAACTAAATAACAAGTGTTTTTTTGCCGGAGGTTTTTGACCTAGACGTCTCGACAAAACTACTTAAGCCATAACATACATGAAAATGTATTGTGCAAGAATCCACAGTTCCCTTTTTGTTATTTATTTACTTTACTAATTTACTAAAATAAAAGGAATAAAGAAAATAAAGAATAAATATAAAAAATTAAGATAAGAAACGACACTTTGATTCGATATCATTTGATTCTATATCATAGAAATCAAATGAGTTTTTATTTTTCCAATCGTAATAACAAGCAAGTATTTTAGTTTTCAAATAAAAAAAAAATTATTTATGATTCGTTGGAACAATAAATGGCGGGCCCGGCCTGGTCAGTACTTAGCCGGGCCGTGGAACTAAAAAGCACTCTCGGATGAAAAAAAATATTATGAAGGGCTCTTTCAATCCTTATTTTTTATAATGTAACATAGTATTATCCTTTTTCAATTGGGAGGAGAGATGGCTGAGTGGACTAAAGCGTCGGATTGCTAATCCGTTGTACGAGTTTTTCGTACCGAGGGTTCGAATCCCTCTCTTTCCGTTTTTGTTGATGACTTGGTATTTTCTTTCGAATTTTTCGCGAGCTCTTTTTATTTTTAATAGTTAAAAATGTGTAATAGATAAAATCCTACTAAGAACATTTTAAAATCAAGCAAGGAAAACCTTATCTTTTATTCTTCACGTCCAGGATTACGTCCTGGATCATTAGACAGGAATCCGAAAATAAAGAGAGAAACAAAGAATATCACTACCGTGTAAACAAATAGTTTGAGAGTAAGCATTACATAATCTCCAAGATTTTTTTTAGTAAAAAAGAGAATAGATTCTCCGTTTTTATACCGCATACCCTACTATTTTGATTTTTTATTTTGACACCAAGAAATAAAGTGGGGTGATCCAGATTTTTCGCGGTTGTACAAGAATTTCAATATTTGAATTGAGGGTGTAAGACTTATCTGATCTTATCAATTCTTTTCTTTGAATTTTTTTTTTTTCAATAAATCATGAATTTGTCTAGACATTATTAAATTAAAGATATCATCGAAAACTTACAGCAGCTTGCCAAACAAAGGCTAAGAGAAAAAAAAACAGGGGTATTACTGGCATAACATCTACGATTGGATTTAAAAAAGCGTAGGCCTCGGGCAATTTGGCGACGAAAAAACTACTTGAATAAAGAGCAGAATTAAGACAGATACAGATCAAACTAAATATATTAAGCATAACAAACATTTTGTTCTTGAGGATAATTGTATTTTATTTATTTTGATTGAGTTATTAATAAATTGAGTTTTTTATTATTTTATTATTATAAATATGTTATTATTCATAGAAAAGAAAAATGAATAAAAAGAAAATAAGATAGACCAAAAAACTTTCTTTGATTTGAACTCACCCAATCAAAAATCTTTCAATTCTCAAATCAAAAGAGAATAGAATAAACCATACTTTCATACAATATCTTAATTGAATTATATGTAATGATCAATAAATTCTGTTTAATTCTACGTCTACATGTATAAAAATTCTAGTAATCTATTTTATAGATAATAGATATTTAGACTTGAGTTGACGAACAACCAGTACCAATATTAGTGTTTATTAGTGTCGACTAGAAATGGGGCGTGGCCAAGTGGTAAGGCAACGGGTTTTGGTCCCGCTATTCGGAGGTTCGAATCCTTCCGTCCCAGAACATAACTGACCCACGATCATTTTATTAATCTATAATTTTATTAATCTATAATAAAAAATAAAATATATATCTATATCATAATCTATATCATAATAAAATATATCAAAATAAAGATTGTCTTTTCGACCAGTCTTCCGTTTAGGAGTATAATATTGTTATAGAATGCGATTCTTAATTTCTTTTTTTTTTTTTTTTTTTTATTAATCATATCTTTTTCACAAATTTAATCGAGTTCAAATAACACGCATATGAAACGAAATTTGGATTTGTTAAATATTACAGATTTTACAATATGAAATATGAAAAAATAACAACCTAAATCTTCAATCTTTCCTTACATCAGTCTTTTTTTTTTTATTAATCATTGATGGTTTAATCCAATATGGATTTATCTTTCTCTTAATGATGATAAAAAGCGAATGGTACTTACTGTAAAACCTTATGCAAATAATGATTATTAGGGTAGGAAACTATTCAATCAATTAAATCTTTTTAATGATTTCTTATGAGTTCTTGGTATTCTAAGAAGTGTGAAATTGTTGAATTTATCCTATCACGTTACTTGAAGATAGAGATTCAAAATAACTTGTTTATTCGTGTTTATTTATTCATGTTATGTTAGTTATAATTAAAAAAATAATTATAAACAATGGGGTTAAATTGATTGAATTCTTGTTGAGACTTCGTCATACATTATCCATTCTTCATATAGAAGAAAAAAGTATAGATTATTATGTACCGACCGAACCGATGATTATTCACGATTCCATAATTGAATCAATTACATACTGGTTCCAAACTGAAGGAATGTTATGGTAAAACTTCGTTTAAAACGATGTGGCAGAAAGCAACGTGCGACTTGAAGGACATGATCAGCTGTGGATTCTTACATCCACCACTTTTTTATATTATATAGGAACGAAAGTGCTCTTGGCTCGACATCATTTGTTCTGTTCCACTGGAACCCTCATTTTTGAGAGTGTTGCCATGTAAATAGTACACGATGGAGCTCGAGTAGAACGTATTGATTAATTTCTCAAGGGCAAGAATCTAAGGTTAGTATCGATCAATAAATTGGAACAACTTCGTAAGTCTATTTTAGATATATAAATCTAAAGGATCCAATTCGATAAAATTTAAAAGTTAATTTTGTTGGAATTGGTAAAACTCTTTTGATCAAATCAAAAGTAAAGTGTATTACGTAGGAATCAACCATTCATACGATTCTTTGATAGAAAGAAATCACAAAAAATGGTATGTTGCTGCCGTTTTGAAACGATTTAAAGATCACCGAAGTAATGTCTAAACCCAATGATTCAAGGCAAAGATAAAGATCCTGGAACAAGGAAATACCGTTTTCAATTGTCTCAACAACCAGATCATATTTAAGAATCAAAATAGATTCTAAAGGAGACAGACAAAAAGGGTTAGAGACCACTCAATAAATTTAATACCTAAAAGGTTTCTTTTGAGTTATTTGAGAGTTATTCAACTTGAGTTATGAGGATACAAATCTTTTTTTTTGGGGGGGGGGGGGGAAGACTAAGAAAAAGTATTTAAACTAAAATCAATAATATAATGAATTTGATGATTTTATGGATCTATTTGATATTATGATTCTATACATAGACATAATTTAGAATTTTCTCGAGCCGTACGAGGAGAAAACTTCTTATACGTTTCTAGGGGGGGGGGTATTGTTCATCTATCCCAATGAGCCATTTATCGAATCGTTGCAATTGATGTTCGATCCCGACGAGAGGGAAGAGATCTTCGTAAAGTGGGTTTTTATGACCCGATAAAGAATCAAATCTATTTAAATGTTCCGGCTATTCTATATTTCCTTGAAAAAGGTGCTCAACCTACAGGAACTGTTCATGATATTTCAAAAAGGGCGGGGGTTTTTACGGAACTTCGCCCTAATCAACAAATATAATTAAATTAATGAAATAAAAAAAATGTGGATGATTTGTATATAGCCTTGTATAACCTTTTTGTTTCTTTGCTATTTCCTCTTTTGTTCTATTTATATCATACTAAATTATATCTATATCATACTAAATTTATTATTGTTACTATAAAAGAGTGTCTTTTATAACGACAAAAATCTATTTCTATTTTATTGATATAAATTTTATTGATATATATAAAATAGATAGAAAAAGATTAAGTGAATAAATAAATGAAGTAATCGGGTCTATAAATATAAAATTTTGAGATTACTGTCAATGAGTTAAGGAACAAATAAAAAAACACAAAGGATTTCACTTGCTTATTTTAGTGATTAGTGAATAGTGAATAAACCTCATTTTTTACTTAATTTATTTTTCCACCAATATTGTATCAATGTTGTGTTGTATAGAAATATTCTATATAGTGCCAATCCAACACAAGTCCTTAGTTTTTTGTTTTCTTATTTTTTCTTATAATTCTAATTGTCTAATTGATTGGAATTGTTAGTTATATTTATAAATTGTTTTTTCTTTTGTATTCTTTTCTCAACATTCATATTGACAACAGTGTATCAAATAAATATAATCCGATCGTGGATAAAAGGATCCATTTATATCTCCGTCCCATAGCTTTTATTTCATTCAAATAATGGGTTCTTGTATTTTCTGTGATACAAGAAGTCTTTTTTTGATTAAGATTAAACTCAATAAAAATCTATATATACTATAGAATTAATGGATGACATAAGAGACAAGGAGCTATTTATAAATATTTTACTTTATCCCTATTTTTATCTGAGAATTTTTTCATCGGATCTGTTCATTTTTATTATGTTCAGAATCTAATCAATTAGAATTTTAAAAATTTTTGCTATTTTAATGTTTTGATTGGTTTGGATTGCGTTGTGCAATTCAATCTTTTTTTTATTGAGATTCCGATTGTATCTACACATTCTAATTATTTTATTTGGGTTGCTAACTCAACGGTAGAGTACTCGGCTTTTAAGTGCGGCTAGCATCTTTTACACATTTGTATGAAGCAAAAGATTCGTCCATACCATCGGTAGAGTTTGTAAGACCACGACTGATCCTGAAAGGAATGAATGGAAAAAGCAGCATGTCGTATCAATGGATAATTCTAAGAATATTTCATTCTTACCGAATAGGTCCAAAACCTTATTTAAATTGTTTGAATTCTTGTCGTGTAATAAAAAAAATGAATTTGGTCGAGTGAATAAATGGGTAGAGCCCTACTACGGTTCCAATTATAGGGAAACAAAAAGTAATGAGCTTCTGTTCTTAATTTTTGAATGATTACCCGATCTAATTAGACGTTAAAAATATATTAGTGCTTAATACGGGAAAAACTTTTCCCATGAGTGGATTATAAATTTCTTATGAGTCCTAATTATTAGCTATTACCCATTATGGGGTAGAGATAAATGTGTAGAAGAAGGCAGTATATTGATAAAGATTTTTCAAAATCAAAAGAGCGATTGGATTGAAAAAATAAAGGACTTCTAACCATCTTGTTACCCTAGAATGAACATAAATCAATTAGATGGAAAAAGAGAGGCTAGAGAGTCTGTTGATGAGTCTTACTTGTTCCGAGGTATTTTCTTACTATAATACCTTGTTTTGACTGTATCGTACTATGTATCATTTGATAACCCAATAAATCACCTATTTCTTTTCTTGTTCAAATAAAAAATGGAAGAATTTCAAGGATATTTAGAACTAGATAGATATCAGCAACATGACTTCCTATACCCACTTATCTTTCGGGAGTATATTTATGCACTTGCTCATGATCATGGTTTAAATAGATCGATTTTGTTGGATAATGTAGGTTATGACACTAAATATAGTTTACTAATTATAAAACGTTTAATTAGTCGAATGTATCAACAGAATCATTTGATAATTTCCGCTAATGATTCTAACCAAAATAAATTTTTTGGGTACAACAAAAATTTGTATTCTCAAATGATGTCGGAGGGATTTGCAGTCATTGTGGAAATTCCGTTTTCCCTACGATTAGTATCTTCCTTAGAGGCGACAGAAATCGTAAAATCTTATAATTTACGATCAATTCATTCAATATTTCCTTTTTTAGAGGACAAATTCCCACATTTAAATTATGTATCAGATGTACTAATACCCTACCCCATTCATCTGGAAATCTTGGTTCAAACCCTTCGCTATTGGGTGAAAGATCCCTCTTCTTTACATTTATTACGACTCTTTCTTCACGAGTATTCTAATTGGAATAGTCTTATTACTCCAAAAAAAATTATTTTTTCAAAAAGTAATCCACGATTATTCTTGCTCCTATATAATTCTCATGTATGTGAATACGAATCCATTTTACTTTTTCTTCGTAATCAATCTTCTCATTTACGATTAACCTCTTCTGGTATCTTTTTTGAGCGAATACATTTCTATGAAAAAAAAAAAGATCCTGTAGAAGAAGTCTTCGTTAATGATTTTCCGGCCGCCATCTTATGGTTCTTCAAGGATCCTTTTATGCATTATGTTAGATATCAAGGAAAATCTATTCTGTCTTCGAAGGATACCCCTCTTCTGATGAATAAGTGGAAATATTATCTTGTCAATTTATGGCAGTGTCATTCTTATGTGTGGTCTCAACCAGGAAGGATTTATATAAACCAATTATCCAAGCATTCCCTTGATTTTTTGGGTTATTTTTCAAGTATGCGACCAAACCTTTCGGTGGTACGGGGTCAAATGCTAGAAAATTCATTTATAATGGATAATGCTATGAAGAAGCTTGAT